AGACCTATGTCCTATCCATTAGACAATGGACGCTCTTTTCATTTCCATATTTTTTCCCTTTCTTTTTCGGAAAAACTAAATATGTGAAAAACATATGGCAATTGTCTATTCACTTCAATACTGCATTACATTACTTATATTGTTTTATACTTTTTTTTTTAGAATTTTATTTTTTTTTTAATTTGATTCAAATTTCTTTATTTTTTTTATTAAAAAATATTAAATTTTTTATTTAAAATAAATTTTTTAAAATAGCGCGATTATTAGAAATATTAACTAGAGTTAAGAGATAAAGTAAGTACAAGCGGGTAGCGGGAATCGAACCCGCATCGTTAGCTTGGAAGGCTAGGGGTTATAGTCGACGTTGATTCATCATTCTTAACGTCTCTAATTCAAAACCGAACATGAAACTTTGGTTGCATTCGGCTCCTTTATGGAAGATGAATCCATTTCGAAATGGAAGATTAAGATATGAACGACATTAAAAAAATTCGATCCATAACATCTATGTCAGCTTTTCTGTCTAAATGTATTCAAAATTACCGACTGCTTTCTAGACGATCCTTATAGAAAAAGAGTAGTTTCTAAGACTCTTTCTAATTACTTCGTTCTCTATTTCTATTTAATAGAATCTTTAGGCAAAGCTTTTTGTTTCCATCGAGCTAAAAGATTTGTCGATGTCTTTAGTAAACCAAAGACATTGTTTAATAGCTATTTTGCTTCACTTTTCCCTATACAATACAAAAAAAAAGGAAGATTTAGTTACGATTAAAAAGCTATTTTGGATTTTTATCCATGGATTCCTTTCTCATATTCATTCAATTGGAAGTATGGATCCACTAAAAAATATTATGTTTCGTAATTTCATAATCTAATTTTTCAATTTATAATTGACTCTTGGATACAAATCACGAGAATATATATTCTTCCTCGATTTTTTCATTCAGAGGTAAAGGAGTAAATCCTTTTTACGAGATAAAGTTTTTGATGGGGAATGGGGATATTAATCACCCCAGAGGACCCCTTAACCATTGAGGGATTAATAGAACGAATCACACTTTTACCACTAAACTATACCCGCTACAATACGATTATTGTGTATAAATAGAATTTTTGTCGAACAAGAAATTTATTCGTAAGTACAAGATAGGATCAAAAAAGAATCATGAAAATTAGAGCATAAACGAGAGAACATAATGAGATTAGGATCCATTTAAATACTAAGTCTTTTGCTAAGAGGTTTTTGGCTTGACAAAACTATTTAAGTCGTAACATAAAAATGCAGTGAACAAGAATTAATAGTTCCCCTGTTTTGGTATCTTACTTTGATTGAGATTTTTTTTAATTAAAAAGTACTAAAAAAAAATCCAAGAAATTAAGATAGCAAATGACATTTGGGTTATATATCAAAGGAATCGAAATAGCTCCTCTTATCATTGTTTCAATATAAAAAATCAGTTTTTCTCTTTGCAAATTAACTAAATTTTTTGAATTTGATTAATTGGACTAAAAGAGGCCAGGCCCAGCTAGGTACTGGCCCGGCCAAGTCGGGGAAGGAAAAGGTTTCTTTGGCCAAAATAAAAAAGTACTTTTTTATTTTATTATTTATTTTAATATAGATAAGATAAACTAAAGAAAAGTATTTTTTCACGCCCTATTTTGACTTATGTAATATAGTAATTGCCCTTTTCTTTGTCAGTTGGGGAGAGATGGCTGAGTGGACTAAAGCGTCGGATTGCTAATCCGTTGTATGAGTTTTTCGTACCGAGGGTTCGAATCCCTCTCTTTCCGTTTTGATTGATAACTTTGTATTTCCTTTTTTTAAGTTATTTTAATAGTTAAAAATGTGAAAGAACTAAAATCCTACTAAAGAAGATTTAAAAATCGAGCAAGAAAAACAAAAAAAAAAATCTTATTTTTTTTTTATTCTTCACGGCCAGGATTACGTCCCGTATCATTAGATAGGAATCCGAAGATGAATAAAGAGACAAAGAATATCACTACTGTGTAAACAAATAGTTTTAGAGTAAGCATTACATAATCTCCAAATTTTTTTTTAGGAAAAAAGAGAGTAGATCCTCTATGCGTATATTTCTATTTTATACTGCGTACCCTACATATATTAATATATATTAATATTACTAAATATTACTATATTAATAATATATATATATATTATTTATTATTAAAATATAAAAAAAATAGAAAATATAATATAAAAATATAATAAATATAAAAATATAATATATGAAGACCTCTTAGAGTCTTCCAATGAAAATAGGGTATTTTAGTATAGTTTATATATTTCTTGTTTTAAAAAGCCACCAAATAAACTAAAGTTTTTTTTGAGACTGTAAAAAGAAAATAATTAAAAAAAACATGTTTAATAACAAAAATTACGAAAAATTTTCTTTTATAGCCACAATTATACACTTTGGAAGACCTCTTAGAGTCTTCCAATGAAAAAAGGTCAGAATAATTAAGTCAAATGTGGTGTTCCGAACTTATCACAGCTATACCAGAATTTCGCTATTTGAATCGAGGGTTTATACTGTAAGATTTATCTGATCTTCTCGATTGTTAGACTTTTTTTCCAATACACCAGAAATTTGTCTAGGGTGGTATTAAATATTAATTAAACAATATTAATTCAAAATTATAGTATTTAATTAAAAATATCACCGAAAACTTACAGCAGCTTGCCAAACAAAAGCTAAGAGAAAAAAAAGAAGAGGTATTACTGGCATAACATCTACGACTGGATTTAAAAAAGCGTAGGCTTCGGGCAATTTGGCGGTGAAAAAACTACTTGAATAAAGGGTAGAATTAAGACAGATACAGAAAAAACTTAATATATTAAGCATAACAAACATTTTGTTCTTCGGGGTAATTATATTTATTTTGATTGAGTTATTCAGAAGTTGCATTATTTATACCAGGGTACAGGAATAAAAATCAAATAGATAGACCCAAAAACCTTCTTCAATTTTAAAATAAAAAATGAATCGAATAAATCATACTTCCATATAATATCTTAATTGAATTAGATATAATTATCAATAAATTCATTTGTTTAATTCTATATTTATATATTTACCCAAATTCTCTCAAAAATTTAAAATAATCTAATTTATTAGATATTTATTTGATAGATGATATTTCCACGCAAGTTGACGAACAACCAGTACCAATCTTAGTGTTTATTAGTGTCAAATAGAAATTTTAAATGGGGCGTCGCCAAGCGGTAAGGCAACGGGTTTTGGTCCCGGTATTCGGAGGTTCGAATCCTTCCGTCCCAGAGCATATCTGTATACACACCCACCATAGTCTAATATTAAATATTATTAGAGACTTAAATTCTAATTCTATATATCATATATGGAATATATAAATAATAATAGGAGAAAAATAAATATGATACATTTCATATATGATGTTTTCTTGATGGTTAAGAGTCTTTCGTCGATCTTTAGCAGTCTAAGATTTACAAAAACTACAATTCTAATTTTAGTAATTTTAGTAGTGTTATTAGTATATTTATTAATAATTAATAAATATATAATTAATTTTATTAATATATTTTCTTAATATAAATATATTTTTTATTTTTTCTTTTATATATTTTCTAACAGTTTCCTTAGTTTATTTTCACTTTTAAATATATAAGATTCTATTAGAATATATATAAATATAGCTGTCTAGCTATCTGGGGTTAAATTTTCTTTTTTCTGCCACTTCTTCATAAACTATATTTAATATATTAAGTATATAAGGAAACATAAAATATAGATTACTAGGTAACGACCAAACTAATGACTATTCATTGATTCCATAATGGAATTAATTGCATACTCGTTCCAAATTTAAGGAATGTTATGATAAAACTTCGTTTAAAACGATGTGGTAGAAAGCAACGTGCGACTTGAAGGACACGATCTACTGTGGATTCTTACACCCACCATTTTTTTATTATATTATTATATATTATTATTATATATATTATAGTACTGAAAATGCTTTTGGCTCGACATCATTTGTTCTGTTCCGCTAGAACTCTTGTTTTGTTTTTTTGTGTGGGGGGGTTGATGTAAACTGTATCGTACAAGATGGAGTTCGAGCCGAACGTATTGATTCGTTTATTGGAGGCAAGAATCTAGGGTTAATATCAATTAATAAATTGGGACAACTTTGTTAAGTATATTTTCAATATGGAAATCGAAAGGATCCAATTTAAGCAAGTCTTAAATTAAAATTTGTTGAAATTTGTAAAAACTTTTCGATCAAATCAAAAGTGTATTACACAGGAATCCACCATTAATATGGTTCGGTGATACAGATAAATTACAAAAAAAAAAGGTATGTTGCTGCCATTTTGATTGAAACGATTAAAGATCACTGAAGTAATGTCTAAACCCAATGATTCAAGTCAAAGAAAGATAAAGGATCTTAGAACAAGGAAATACCGTTTTCAAGTGTCTCAAAAATAAGAACTAGATTAAAATGAAGAATAAAAATGGATTGGAAAGGCAACAGGCAAAAAGAAAGGGGATTAGAGACCACTCAATAAAGGAAATTGTTTCCTTGGGGAGTTATCCAACTTGAGTTATGAGAGCAAATACGAATAATTTTGTGGGTAGGGAAAGAATAATAAACAACAAGTAGTTAAATCATATATTAAATAATAAAGAAAGAAAATTCTTGGTCTAATTACTTTGAAGATATATTTAACATTATAATTCTATACATAAATAGAACTTGCATTTTCTTGAGCCGTACGAGGTGAAAATTTCTTATACGTTTCTCGGGGGGGGCTTATCTACATCTATCCCAATGAGCCATTTATCAAATCGTTGCAATTGATGTTCGCTCCCGAAGAGAAGGAAGAGCTCTTTGTAAAGTGGGTTTTTATGATCCGATAAAGAATCAAACCTATTTAAATGTTCCTGTTATTCTATATTTCCTTGAAAAAGGCGCTCAGCCTACAGGAACTGTTCATGATATTTCAAAGAAGGCGGGTGTTTTTATGAACCTTCCCCCTAATCACCAATCAAAAGTCAATTAATGAAATATAGATATTTTTTTTTTTTAATATATAGAACGGAAAGAAGGTGCGGATAATTTTTATAGAGTTTTGTATAATCTTTTCTTTGACATTTTATCTCCGGGAGAGAGTTATATACTATTTAACTTATTATTGCTCTTCCATAATGTCATCTTTTAGAACGATAAAAGTGTATTGTTATGTCAACCGGCGTTTTTCAGTATAATTCTATGAACAAATAAGATAAAGGCTTACTCTTTTCTTTTTTACTTGGATTGATTTATATTAATTGAATAAATTTGTAGTTTTTATATTTCTTTTTTTTTTTTTAGCGGTCTACATCCTTTAATGTCTCTATGTCGGTTCTATATGTAGTGCCAACCCAACATAAACCCCTTTTTTGTTTTATTTGAATAAATTGACAAATTGAATTTCAATTTGTCAATTTATTTTTATTGTATTCTTTTCTCAATATTGTCATTTCTATTGACAACAGTGTATCAAATAAATAGAATTTCATAATATAGATAAAAAAATTTATTTATCTCTGCTCGTCGGCTCATCTTTATTATGTTCAAAATATATTATATATTTTTCGATTTTTTTTTGTTTTGCCTTTTTAAACTGTTTTGATTGCACCGTACAATTAAATCTCTTTATTTAGTGGGATTCCGATTGTATCTACACATTCTAATTTTTTGAGTTCGGGTTGCTAACTCAACGGTAGAGTATTCGGCTTTTAAGTGCGGCTAGCATCTTTTACACATTTGTATGAAGCAAGGGATTCGTCTATATCATCGGTAGAGTTTGTAAGACCGCGACTGATCCTGAAAGGAATGACTGGAAAAAGCAGCATGTCGTATTAATAGAGAATTCTAAGAATATTTCATTCTTATTGTTATGGGAATCGGGCCAAACCTTGTTTAAATTTTTTATTTTGGAAGAAAATCAATTTAACAAGAAAAGAAATCAAAACTCAATTGAAAGTTAGGTCGAAGAAATAAATGGATAGACCTTAACTATAGGTTCCAATTATAGGAAAATAAAAAGTAACGAGCTCCTGTTCTTAATTTTTGAATGATTACCCGATCTAATTAGACGTTAAAACTATATTAGTGCTTGACGCGGGGAAAGGTTTTTACCATGAGCATATTATCTATTTGTTTTGAATCCTAAATATTTTCTATCTCCATTATAGAGTAGAAATAAATGTGTATGAAGGAGGCAGTATATTGATAAAGAGATTTTTTTTAATCAAAAGAACGATTTTTTTGTAAAAATAAAGGATTTCTAACCATCTTGTTAGCCGAGAATGAACATAAACCAATTGGTCAAAAAAAGAGATAATAAAGAGAGAATAGAGGGTCCTTTTTAAGTCGTACCGTTTTACGAGGTATCCGCCTTTTTATTATTATTTATTATTATAATATTAATATATATAATATTTAATATAAAAAATACCTTGTTGTAACTCTATCGTACTATGTATCATTTGCTAACCCAATATATCCCATCCTATTTTCGGTTCAAATCGAAGTTCAAATGGTGGAATCTCAAGGATGTTTAGAGCTAGATAGATCCGGCAAATATGAACTCCTATACCCCCTTATCTTTCGGGAGTATATGTATGCGTTTGTTCGTGATCATGATTTAAATAGAGTGAATTTATTAGAAAATGTCGTTAATGTGGTTTATGACAATCAATATAGTTTACTGATTGTAAAACGTTTAATTTTTCGAATGTATCAAAGGAATCATTTGATTATTTCCGATAATCATTCTAACCTAAATAAAGTTTTTTGGTTCAATGAAAATTTGTATTCTCAAATAATATCAGAGGGATTTGCAGTCGTTGTGGAAATACCCTTTGCCCTACAATTACTATCTTCTTTAACGGGCAGAGCACTTGTAAAGTATTCTAATTTAGTATCCATTCATTCAATATTTCCTTTTTTAGAGGACAAATTAACACATTTAAATTATGTATCAGATGTACTAATACCCTTTCCGATTCATCTGGAAACCTTAGTTCAAGCCCTTCGCTATTGGGTAAAAGATGCTTCTTGTTTGCATTTATTAAGGATTTTTCTTCACGACTATTATAATACTAATAGTTTTATTAGTACAAAAGACTTTCCAAATAAATCGATTACTTTTTTTTCAAAAAGTAATCCAAGATTTTTCTTGTTCCTGTATAATTCTCATGTTTGGGAATACGAATCTGTCTTACTTTTTCTCCGCAATGAATCTTCTCATTTACGATTAACATCTTTTCGTGTCTTTTTTGAACGACTATTTTTCTATGCAAAAATAAAGCATCATGTAGAAGAAATCTTTGGTAATGATTTTCCGACCCGCTTATGGTTCCGCCAGGATCTTTTCATGCATTATGTTAGACATCAAGGAAAATCAATTCTGGCTTTAACGGATTCACCTCTTTTGGTGAATAAATGGAAATA